CAGGAACAGATCGAGCTCTTTCTACTTCAAGAACAAACATAAATTTATTATTCTTATTCCTAGAATAGCCTCAGCACAAGAGTAATTGTTGAGAAAACTTTTTGATTCGAATCATTTAAAATGGGTTTCTTGACATATCCATAAAAAAAATAGTTGGAAAAAATTGCGTCCAATAGGATTTGAACCTATACCAAAGGTTTAGAAGACCTCTGTCCTATCCATTAGACAATGGACGCTTTTTTATTCCTATTTTCTTCTTTCGCATTCTTTCCTTTGCCTTTTTTCGGATAAAATCCAATTGCACATAAATTTATTTTTATGGAATAAAAATAAATAAGGATGCATATTCAAATTGATGAAGTATGTATATAAGAAATTTGGAGCGGGTAGCGGGAATCGAACCCGCATCGTTAGCTTGGAAGGCTAGGGGTTATAGTCGACGTTAGTTGATCATTTTTAACACCTCTAATTCAAAACCGAACATGAAATTTTTGTTTCATTCGGCTCCTTTATGGAAAATCGATGTATTTTCAGATCTAAGGCCTAAACGAAAAACAGAAATCAAAAAGTTACGATGTATAAAAAAAGGGAGTCTTCCTAAATCCGAAGAATAAAATTCGATCCATAGCATCTACGTCAGCTTATCTGTCTGAATGCATCCAAAGCTACTCGCTTTATAGATGATCCTTCTAGAGTAGGGAGATTATACCAAATCCGTCTAGTCTAGTTACTTCGTTCCCTATTTCTACTCGCGGGATCCTGAGGAAAAGAATTTTGTTTCCACCGAGCTGAAACAATATGCCGACGGTTCTAGTAAACCAAAACCGTCCTTCTCTAGCTATTTGGCTTCAATTTTTCTTTTACAACAAAAAAATTGAGGATCTAGTTACGATTGGAAATAAACTTTTGAATCTTTATCCATAGATCCTTTACTCATACTTAATACTCATACTTATTCTTCAAAATTGGAAGAGAAGAGTTGATCCAACTAAAAAAATTATGCTTCGCGACTCCATAATCAATTTTTTTTATTGAATTTTGGATACAAATCGTGAGAATGTATATTTTTCTTAAAATATGCTATTAAAAGGTAAAGGATTAAACCTTTTTTATTTAAAAATAAAGTTTTTGATCGGAATATGAAAAAAAAACTGAAAGAACCCTTAACTATAATTAAGATTAAGGGGTTAAAAGAACGAATCGCACTTTTACCACTAAACTATACCCGCTACAATATATATTTTTGTATATAAATGGACCGTTTGTCGAACAAAAAAAGAGTGAGACGCAATCCAAATTGGATCAGAATCAGGAAAATTCACGTGTTTACGTGTGCGCTGGGGACGCGCGAATAATAGCAGAAAGCTTATTTAGATAACTTAAGGAATTATACTTTTTATTTATTGGGAAGTCAGTAGTTATTACTGGGAGCCCAGACCTGAAGAAGTCATTGAAGCTAGACCATAAAAATGATGAATTCCATATATATATGTGGTTCTTTTTTTTTCAATTTGATTTTCAACTGTGGATCTCAAGTGTTTAAATAAAGCTTGTTCTTTGAGCAAGTAAATGTCTTTTTCTATTATATAAATATGTATTTATAGAAACATGTATGTTTAGTTTAATATAGGCTATTGTTTAATTTAATATATAATATATGTATGATGTCTATTTTTTATTACAGTTTTCCAGTAAGAGTAAGTAAGGGTTTTCCAGTACCAGTAAGTGAAGTAAATTGAGATAAATTGAGAAAAAGAATAATAAAAAAGAAGTAAGAAAAATAAGAATAAAAAAATTTATATATATAAATATAAATGAAATCATTTGATCTATGAATGATTCATTGGATCAAAAGAAGTACTCTGGCCCAGCCAGTATTTAACCGGGCTGGGGGAATAAAAGAAACTTTTTGTGCAAAATAAAAGAAGTAAGGTATTCTTTCTATTGGGAATATCTGTTTAGAATCATTAATCTAAATTGAATTGCTGATCAAATTGAATTTGTAGATATCATTTTTTTTCTATATCGTTTCTATATCGTTCGTTAAAACTAGGATTTTTATCAACCTTTACTTCACATATCAAATAAAAAATTTGCAAATTAGAATTAATTGGGAGAGATGGCTGAGTGGATTAAAGCGACGGATTGCTAATCTGTTGTACGAGTTATTCGTACCGAGGGTTCGAATCCCCCTCTCTCCGTTTCTTATGATCACTTGAGAGTTTTGAATTCTAAAAAAATCTCGATCCCTAGATTTTCTTTTTATTTTATCTTAGTTAAATCTAGGGAATAGATAATATGAAAAAAAATTCCGAAAAAAAAACAAAGAAAGACTAACTCTTATTTTCATTCCTCACGCCCAGGATTACGTCCCGGATCATTAGATAAGAATCCGAAGATGAAGAGAGAAACAAAGAATATCACCACGGTGTAAACGAAGAGTTTGAGAGTAAGCATTACACAATCTCCAAGATAAGATCATTTTTTAGAAAAGGGGAATAGATTACTTATTTTTGTACCATACACACTATTTTGACACACCAAAATAAAAAACAAAATCTCACGAATTTTGTTTTTCTAATAGGATTCTTATTCTTTTCTTACCAACAATTTCTTATCATATTCACAATTAGGTATTGTGATTGTGGTGACCTAATAAAGTGTTGCCCGTCGTAAGGTCGAAATGAGGAAATAAGCTAATCCAAATTCATCACCAATCGGGGTTCCTTAATTCCATATACAAGAATTTCTCTTTTTGAACCGAGTAATGTAAGGCGTATGTATCCGATCTTATCCATTTTTCAAATCTTTTTTTTCGAATGAATCATGAATTTAGGAAAGTATTAAAGATTTCATCTAAAACTTACAGCAGCTTGCCAAACAAAGGCTAAGAGAAAAAAGAGTACAGGTATGACGGGCATAACGTCTACGATTGGATTGAAAAGGGCATAAGCCTCGGGTAATTTGGCGAAGAAAAAACTATTCGAATAAAAGACAGAATTAAAACAGATACACATTAAACTAAAGATATTAAGCATAACAAACATTTTGTTATTGTAGATGAGATAATTTGATTTTGATTGACTTATTTTTCTAAGAAGTGAAATAAAAAAAAAGAAGGTAAAATAATCCTTTTTTCTCCGAACTTTCCCAACTTTCTTACGTTCAAAAAAAAAAAATAATAAGGAATTATACTCTCACACAATATCTTAATTGAATTATATGTAATGATCAATCAATCTTTTTTTTATTCTATATCATATGTGTCGAATCCTAGTAACAATGTATATGATATGTATTTGAGTTGGAATTGACGAATAACCAATATCATTATTAGTGTTTATTAGTGTCGAATAAAAAAAAATCTAAATGGGGCGTGGCCAAGCGGTAAGGCAGCGGGTTTTGGTCCCGTTACTCGGAGGTTCGAATCCTTCCGTCCCAGTTATGAATTCTAAGAAAAATTATCAGAATGATATCTTTTCTTTCATTTGCTTTTTCACAAATGTAATCCAGTCTAAAATGCAGATAAAAAAAATGGGTTCAAATGAATAATTGTAAATCAGTGTAGTGTGTTGACTGAGACATTTATATATTCCATATATTTGAAATTGATGATGGAGTTGATGAGAAGATTCTGGAATCCGAAATAAATGTATAAAATGAATAAACAAGGCCTGTGATGTTATGCATTGTTATTCCATTCTGTTATTTCATTAACAACAGCCTTTCAGTTAAGTGAAAAGTATTCGCTATTCCTTAACCATCCAGGATTACCTTGGGTAACAATTGTTCGTTGTATATGATGGATACGAAAGTATCATACTCCTATGATTCAGGTCGTTATTCTTTCATTTCATATGAAAGAATAACGACCTGAATCTTACCTTACACAAAACCCTTTCTATTTCATATCCATGAAAACAAATAAACTCGATTTTCAATCTACCTTCCCACTTAAAATTAAACCATTGATAATTCAATTGGATATGGTAAAGTTTGCGTCTATTTAGTGAATGAGATATCTGCTAAAAATTTTTATCTACGCATTGCGATTGTGTCTGTCGATTTGTTGATTGACTTAGAAATATCAGTCAGTCATGACTGGAATTTCCAATTATGATGTTGAAGTCGGGGGGATTCTTTAATGTTTTTTTTATTTGATTTTTTAGGAACCTTTGGTACTTGAAGAGCTGTGATATATCTATATATTATTGAAAAATTTATGACCTTTCCTGGTTATTGGAGTCATTGGAATATCTTATTTGATAAATAACTGATTTTTCGGGATTGAAAATCAATTATAATTATATTACTTTTTCTATTATATTACTTTTAAATCTAAAAGGTCCTTTTGTTTGAGGTCTATAGTTTTTTATTTGTTCGAGAAAAATGGATCCTTCCTTAATGGAAGCCTTACCGAACAATCTGTTGAAGATATAAATAAGTCTTAAACTTCTTTTTATAAATGTTTATTATTCATATGATACAATATGGGGTTAAATAAATAATAAATTGGATTCTTGCTGAAACTTTTCTTCTAGATAAATACTATATATCTATATATATAGAAATCTATATATAGAAAAAGAAAATAGGCACTATTTTTATATACTCGTTATATACTGGTTGAACCAATGGACTATTCATGATTACATATTGAATCAATTCCATATCAGTTCTAATGAAATTAGATAGAGGAATTTTATGGTAAAACATCGTTTTAAACGATGTGGTAGAAAGCGACGTGGGACATTATTGGCTGTGGATTGATTTTTATATCCGCCATCTTCTACTTCTATAAGAATTAAGATCCTCTTGGCTCGACAGTGATTCGAGACTGCTCAATAAATGTCTAAGAATTTCCCTTCGAACTCTTTCAGAATTCAGAATTTTCTAATTTGAGTTCTGCGTATGAATGAGATTTCCTTTTTTCTTCTTTATGGAAAAAAACGACTGAAATCGTAGTCTAATTTATGATTTTATGGATCTAAATAGAAATTAGAATCATTTTTCTTGATTGAGCCCTATGAAGTGAAAACCTCCTAGAGGTTGCTAAGGGTGCAATGAGTCATCTATCAAATCGTTGCAATTGATGTTCGATTCCCAAGAGAAGTAAGAGATCTTCAAAAAGTGGGTTTTTACGATCCGATAAATAATCAAACTTATTTAAATGTTCCCACTATTCTATATTTCCTTGAAAAAGGCATTTAACCTATTATAGGAACTGTTCATGAGATTTTAAGCAAGGCAAAGTGAAAAAAAAGGGGGGGGGGGGGGTAACTAGTATTTATCTTTGTTTAATTAGTGTAATTATTTCCTCACTATTTACCTTTTTTTGCTCTATTCATATTTTTATTTTTCTTTTGTTAGTGGAATCCAAAACAGGAGATTAATCTTGTTTATTGTATCTCTATTGATTGAATAAATCCGAGATTTTTTTCCCATCAAATTCATTATTTAAGTCCAAACACAAGTCATTATTGGATTTACTTATAATTTGATTTGTTTTCTCAACATTCCATTGATATTGACAATGGTGTATTGAACAAATATAATTCGATCATAAATAAATAGATCTGTTTACACCCACCCTATATTGATTGGGTTTTCCTTCAGTTCAGCCAAATGATGGTTTGACGGATTTACCCTATAATTAAATTATAGAAGACAAGGCGTATTTTATTAACGAAAATAAAAAAAAAAAAAAATAAAATAAATAGATAAGTCTGTCAATTTTGACATCTATATTAGGAATATAATTTGTTAGGAATTTCTTTGTTGTTTTTTAATTTATAATTTAATTGGATCCACCCATTTTGGTGGTTCTAATTGATTAGAACATACTTCTTTTTTTTTTCGAGTTCAATGGTTTGTCGGGGTCGCCCCGTGAAATTCAATTAATCTTTTTTGATTTCGATCATATCTACATATCATATTTATCCGGGTTGCTAACTCAACGGTAGAGTACTCGGCTTTTAAGTGCGACTATGATCTTTTTCACATTTGGATGAAGCAACGAATTCGTTTAGACTATTGGTAGAGTCTATAAGACCATGACTGATCCTGAAAGGTAATGAATGGAAAAAACAGCATGTCGTAATAAAATAAGAAATTTTGAATTTTCATTTTTTTTTAGTAGAATTGGGAGTTTATCCTTACCGGATCATTACAAAATATATTGTTTTTGGGAAGGGTACAGAATTGATTCTCAATTTACAGTTAAGTTAGGTCTAGTGAATAAATGGATAGAGTCTTATGCCCCAAATTCGGGTAAAATAAAAAGAAACGAGCTTATGTTCTTAAATTTGAATAATTACCCGATCTAATTAGATGTTAAAAATTAATTAGTACCTGATGGGGGAAAGGGTTCTCCTGTGAGTGGACCATTGATTCCTTTTTTTATGAATCCTAACTATAATATATTAGAATTATGGGTTGGAGACAGATGTGTATAAGAAATAGTATACTGATTAAGAGAGTTTATTCCAAAGTCAAAAGAACGATCAGGTTGCAAAAATAAAGGATTTTTCTACTAACGAATATAAATATAAACCGATTGGATAGAAAAGGAGAGAAAAAAATCTGTTGATTGGACTCCTCGTCTTCCGGGTATATATTTCTTACTGTACTATATACATACATAATACATATCCTGTTCTGACCATATTGCACTATGTATCATTTTATAACCCAAGAAATGCCCCCTGCTTCCTATTTAAGTGGAAACTAAAATGGAAGAATTACAAGGATATTTAGAAAAAGATGGATCTAGGCAAAGGTACTTCCTATTCCTATATCCACTTCTCTTTCAGGAGTATATTTACACACTTGCTCATGATCATGATTTAAATGGTTCGATTTTTGTGGGAATTTTGGATTATGACAATAAATCTAGTTCAGTACTTGTGAAACATTTAATTACTCGAATGTATCAACAGAATTATTTGATTTATTCAGTTGATGATTTGAACCAAAATAGAATCGTTGGGCACAACAATTTTTTTTATTCTCAAATGATATCAGAAGGTTTTGCAGTCAGTATGGAAATTCCATTTTTACTGCCATTAGGATCTTTCCTCGAAGAAAAAGAAATACTTAAATCGCAAAATTTGCGATCTATTCATTCAACATTTCCCTTCTTAGAGGATAAATTATCCCATTTAAATTATGTGTCAGATATATTAATACCCCATCCCATCCATCTGGAAATCTTGGTTCAAATACTTCAATGCTGGACCCAAGATGTTTCTTCTTTACATTTATTGCGATTCTTTCTCCACGAATATCATAATTCAAATAGTTTCATTACTCCGAAAAAATCGATTTACGTTATTTCAATTTCAAAAGAAAATAAAAGATTTTTTCGATTCCTATATAATTCTTATGTATTTGAATGTGAATTTGTATTAGTTTTTTTTCATAAACAAACCTCTTATTTACGATCAACGTCCTCTGGATTCTTTCTTGAGCGAACGCATTTCTATGGAAAAATAGAGCAGT